AAAGAGGGGCTGATTTGAGGTGGGCATTAAAATTTATAATTATTTTTAGAATTAATGGAGGTTGGTTTCAGATCTAGGGGGATGGATGTCTAAGGAAAATTAAATCATTAAAGTAATAGGTTTGTATCAAGTGGTGGGGGGGGGGAGCCAGGTTAAATCGATGAGATTTGAGAGTTTGCTGAGATCCCTTGGTGATGTCAGCATAGGCTTAATCTTAGTTGTGTCAATTGTGCACTTGTTCTTGTTTTTGGGGTTTGGCAAGATATTAATAGTTGCATGAGGCGCTAGGATTTAACGGGGGGAGGGGGGGGTTTGGTAAGCCTATCAGCTTAATGGGGGTGGGTGCGCGCTGTGCGTACGTTGCGTGTACGCTGTGCGTACGTTGCGTGTACGCTGTGTGTACGTTGCGTGTACGCTGTGTGTACGCTGTGTGTACGCTGTGTGTACGCTGCGTGTACGCTGCGTGTACGCTGCGTGTACGCTGTGTGTACGCTGTGTGTACGCTGTGTGTACGCTGTGTGTACGCTGTGTGTACGCTGTGTGTACGCTGTGTGTAAAGTCTAATGTCCTGTAACCATTGACTGAATAACACCCCACTTGTGGGTTAGACTCCAGAGGAGATATAGGTTTCACTTCCATTGGCTACTGCCTTCATGCCAGACTAGTGCTTATGTCCTGAACCATTGACTTTATTCACACCCTTAATTCCGATGTTTTTCCCTCGCATAGGCTTAACTGTAAGTCCGGCTACAATTTATTGGTTGCGTTAAGGCCTTTGACGGCCGTAGCTGAGTCCAAGCATACCCCTAAAAATTAAAGATACCAAAGGCATGACACCACAGTTATGTGTCGGCATGGGCTGATTAGTCACTAACCCATCGAGATGTCTTATTTAAGAGGAAAGAATAGGCGATTTTAGGTGAGATGGCCCTGAAGAAAGAACCAGATGTCGTTTACTCCCCAAGTCTAGAAACCCCCACGGTTAATGGGCCCGGGGCGAGAAGAGGGATCCTTCTCGCAAGGGTTGCTGGTTTCACGTGAGTTGGTAGTCAAGAAATAACCCGTTGGAGGTGATATGCGTGTTGGCGAGAATTGATTTGACTTAATGTGGTATGTACGACCAATCATAGTATGTACTATGTAATATCAAGCAGTTAGGTTGGTAGAGGATATTCCTGTTCTTTATAGTGTTATGTACGACTTCAATATATGTACTATGTACTGTTATAGTTTTATTGTACTTGCTTATATGCATGGGGTAAATCATTAATGCATGATTATACATGTTATGTACTATATAGTTATGTACTGGTCAATTATATGCACGAATAACATAGGGCGGGTGGCGGTTGGTTAATACTGGGGAGTCACAGGGGATTGGTTTAACTCCATTCATATATGGGTTCAAGGAATAGTTTAAGTAGAATTTCAGCTTTGGGTGCTGATGGTGGAACTTGGAGTTTCTTCCTTGAGTCTATGGGGGAGTGTTATTCCCCTTTTCTGGTTTACAAGACCAGGGTAATGTGATATACTACGTAGACTCTTCATTTTAATAGATGGTTTTCTGCGATGCTTGCAAGTGGTATTAGGACTAGGATAATTAGAAAGTATAGGATGGAGGCTAGTTGTCCGATGATAATGAATGGGTGTTCAACAGGTTGGCCTCCAATTCAGGTTAGTGTAAGAAGGTCTGCTACCAGGAGTCAAAATAGGCATTGGCTTAGAGGTCGGAAAGTCATGCTGCGTTGTTTTGATGTGTGGAGTAGTGGGATGACAGCCAGGACAAGAATAGACAGTACTAGGGCTACAACTCCGCCGAGTTTGTTTGGGATTGAGCGTAGGATTGCATATGCAAATAGGAAGTATCACTCTGGTTTAATATGGGGTGGGGTGTTAAGTGGGTTAGCTGGGGTGTAGTTGTCTGGGTCGCCTAGCAGGTCGGGGGCGAATAGGACTAGAGATAGTAGTGCTATTAGTATTAGCACGAGGCCTAGGATGTCTTTAATGGTGTAGTAGGGGTGGAATGGAATTATATCCACATCGGATGGAATTCCAGTTGGGTTGTTTGAGCCTGTTTCGTGGAGGAAGAGTAGGTGGACTATAACTATAGCTGAGATAATGAAGGGGAGTAGAAAGTGTAGGGCGAAGAATCGGGTGAGTGTGGCTTTGTCTACTGAGAATCCTCCTCAGACTCATTCTACTAGGGTTGTTCCGACGTATGGAATGGCTGAGAGGAGGTTTGTAATGACCGTTGCTCCTCAGAAGGATATTTGGCCTCATGGAAGTACGTAGCCTATGAATGCTGTGGCTATAACGGCGAAGAGGAGAATAATTCCGATATTTCATGTCTCAGAGAATGTATAGGAGCCATAGTAGATTCCCCGTCCTACATGCAGAAATAGGCAGATAAAGAATATGGAGGCTCCGTTGGCATGGAGGTAGCGTAGAACTCAGCCGTAATTGACGTCTCGGCAGATATGGGTTACGGAGTAGAAGGCAGTGGCGGTGTCTGGTGTGTAGTGTATGGCCAGGAATAGGCCTGTGAGGATTTGTACGGCTAGGCAGACTCCTAGTAGGGACCCGAAGTTTCATCAGGAGGAGATGCTTGATGGGGCTGGTAGGTCGATGAACGAGTCGTTGATGATCTTAAATAGTGGGTGGGATTTACGAATGTTGGTCATTAGTGTTCTTATAGTTGAAATACAACGGTGATTTTTCATGTCATTGGTCGTGGTTAGATTCCATGTGAGAATAATGATGACATATATTGTATTCATTTTAAGTACTATTTTTGTTATTAGTTTTGTTGGGTTTTCTTCTAAGCCATCGCCTATTTATGGAGGGGTTGGGTTGATTGTTAGTGGTGGAGTTGGGTGTGGTATTGTGATAAGTTTTGGTGGGTCCTTTTTAGGGTTGATAGTGTTTTTGATTTATTTAGGGGGGATATTGGTAGTGTTTGGTTATACCACTGCTATGGCCACGGAGCAGTATCCTGAAGTATGGGTCTCTAATAAGGTTGTAATGGGGGCCTTTATTTCTGGTCTGATCGTTGAGGTTGTGTTTGTTTTATGTGTATTAAATAGTGAAGAGTTAAAGGGTCTATTTGAGTTAAATGGTATGGGGGATTGGGTTATCTATAGTGTTGAAGATTCTGGGGTGTTTAGTAAGGAGGTGATGGGTGTGGCTGCCTTGTATAGTTATGGGGTGTGGTTGGTTATTGTTACTGGATGGTCTTTACTTATTGGGGTGATTGTTGTTTTAGAGGTTACTCGTGGAGGCTAAGTATGATCAGACTTAGGGTTAGTGTTAGGAGGAAGGAGAGGAAATATAGTTTGATTTGGCCTTTTTGGCTTGATACTAGGGTAGAGGTTTTTATTTGGATTAGGGAGATTGATTTGGGTAGGGCATTTTCTATTCAGGTGAGATCTAGTAGTAGGGAGGCTGTTTTTTGGCTGAGGGATAGGTTTATTTTGGGCATGAGGCGATGTATTACGGTTGGGAAATAGCCTAACATATTAGAGAACTTGAATGAGGCTGAGGGGTGTTTGAATTTTAGATTTTGTGTTGCCAGGCTTAGGTCTGTGGCAATGGTGAAGCCTAGGATTGTTACAGCTAGGGCGGTCATTTTTAGGTATCATGGTATAGTTATTTGGGGTCCGGTTATAGGGGGGATGGTATTAGTGATGAAAAAGCCGGCGAAGATGCTTCCGATTAGGAGGCGTTTAATGGAGTTTATTAGATAGGGGTTATTTTCGTTGATTAGAATAAGGGTGGGAAATCGAGGTTGGCCTAGAAGTGCGAAGAAAATAATTCGGGTGCTGTATACAGCTGTTAGGGAAGTGGCAATTAAGGTAATTAGAAGGGCTCAGGCGTTGGTATAGGACGTGTTTGCTGATTCGATGATTAGGTCTTTGGAGTAGAAACCTGTTAGGAAGGGTATTCCTGTTAGTGCTAGACTCCCTACGGTTAGGGCGGTGGTGGTGAAAGGAAGGGTATTATATAGACCTCCTATTTTTCGGATATCCTGTTCGTCTCCTAGGCTGTGGATAATGGATCCGGAGCATAGGAACAACATAGCTTTGAAGAATGCGTGGGTGCAAATGTGAAGGAATGCTAGGTGGGGTTGGTTGATGCCAATTGTTACTATCATAAGGCCTAGTTGGCTAGAGGTGGAGAAGGCTACAATTTTTTTAATGTCGTTTTGGGTTAGGGCGCAAATTGCTGTAAATAGGGTGGTAATGGCTCCTAGGCATAGTACTACGGATTGGATGGTTTTGTTATTTTCAATTAGTGGGTAGAATCGGATGAGTAGAAAAACTCCTGCTACAACTATTGTGCTAGAGTGGAGTAGGGCGGAGACAGGAGTTGGGCCCTCTATGGCTGATGGTAGTCATGGGTGGAGGCCGAATTGAGCTGATTTTCCTGTTGCGGCGAGGACAAGTCCTGCTAGGGGCAGGTTGGTGTTGTCTAGGTTGAGTGAGAAGATTTGTTGTAGGTCTCATGTGTTGGTGTTAAAGAGGAATCAGGCCATGGCTATTAGGAAACCGACATCCCCGATTCGGTTGTAAAGAATGGCCTGTAGGGCTGCGGTATTAGCGTCTGCCCGTCCATATCATCATCCGATGAGGAGGAATGATATAATGCCTACGCCTTCTCATCCGATGAATAGCTGGAAAAGGTTGTTGGCGGTGACTAGGATAAGTATTGTAATGAGGAATATAAGTAGATATTTGAAGAATCGGTCGATATAGGGATCTAGGTGTATGTATCATAGGGAGAATTCCATGATTGATCATGTGACGAATAGTGCTACGGGCATGAAGATTATGGAGAAGTAGTCTAGTTTGAAGCTTATTGAGATTTTTAGGGTTTGGATGGATACTCAGTGTCAGTTTATTAGGATTACTTCCTGTCCTGATTGAATAAATATTATTGTTGGAATGAGGCTAATTATGAATGCTCAGATGATAGTTGTTTTCACATAATATGGATAGGCGTTGGTTTTGTGGAGGTTGAGGGTGGCTGTGACGATTGGGATTGTTAAAATTAGTAGGGAAATTAGGATTAGGGGGGTAAATAGGTTTATTACTTTTATTTGGAGTTGCACCAATTTTTTGGCTCCTAAGGCCAACGGATAACTACCATCCTTTAAAAGTGCAAGAAAGCCGTGCTGTTAGGCACGGGGGCATGAGTTAGCAGTTCTTGCATACTTTCTTTGGTAAATAAGAACTTTCATATTCTATTATTAGATTCACAATCTAATGTTTTAGTTTAAACTATATTTACAGTACAGGGTCCCTAGAATAATTTTGGGGTTAATTGATAAAAGGAGTAGGGGTATAAGGTGTATAGTCATGAGGGTATTTTCTCGTGTGAAAGAAGGAGTAAGGTTGTTAATGTGATATGTGTGCTTGCCTCGTTGGGTCGTGATAAGTATATATAGGGAGTATAGGGCTGTGATAACAATGTTAGTCCCTATAAGGATAATTGATATTGAAGATCAGGAGAATGTTGATATTACTACAAACAGTTCTCCGATCAGATTAATTGTGGGAGGGAGGGCTAGATTGGTGAGGCTTGCTAGAAGTCATCAGGCTGTCATTAGTGGTAGGATGGTTTGTAGGCCGCGGGCTAGGATTATAGTACGACTGTGGATGCGTTCGTAGTTTGAGTTGGCTAAACAGAATAATATTGAGGATGTAAGACCATGTGCGATTATTAGGGCTGTTGCGCCTATGTAACTTCACGGTGTTTGGATGAGGATGGCTACAATTACCAGTGCTATGTGGCTTACAGAGGAGTATGCGATGAGAGATTTTACATCCGTTTGGCGTAAGCAGATGGAGCTAGTTATGATTATCCCTCACAGGGATAAGATCAGGAATGGATATGCTATGAAGTCTGTGATGGGGTTTAGCAGTATTGTGATTCGTAGTATACCGTAGCCCCCTAGTTTCAGGAGGATAGCGGCTAGGACTATGGATCCGGCAATTGGTGCTTCTACGTGTGCTTTTGGTAATCAAAGGTGTAGGCCGTAGAGTGGTATTTTTACTATAAATGCTATCATGCATGCTAATCATAGGAAAGCATTACTTCAGGAGGGTGATAGGGGTTGGAGTCAATATGTTGAAAGTAAGAAGTTTAGGGTTCCTGTGATGTTTTGGATATAAATTAATGCTACCAGGAGGGGAAGAGACCCCGCTAGTGTGTAAAAAAGGAAGTAGAGTCCTGCGTTCAGTCGTTCTGTCTGATTTCCCCATCGAGTAATAATGATAAGGGTGGGTAGGAGGGTAGCTTCAAAAAGGATATAAAATAAGATTAATTCAGTGGCGGTGAATGTTATGATTAGGAACACTTGTAGAAGGATTAGTATTGTTATGAATAGTTTCTTTTGGTTTAGTGACTCGTTGGCTAGGTGGTGTTGGCTGGCGATTAATATGAGTGGTAACAGTCAGGTGGTTAATATGAGTAAGGGTGTTGAGAGGGAGTCGGAGAAAAATACTAAAGAGGAGTTTAGGCTGTTATCGGTAAATTGGTTTAGTATTGGTAGGCTTAGTAGGCTGATTATTAGGCTATATACCGTGGGGTTAATTCAGATTATGGTATGTTTTGATAATCATACCAAGGGGATTAGCATAGTTGTGGGGATAATAATTTTTAGCATTGTAGAAGGTTGAGGTTTTGTACGTGGTCAATACCGTAGGTGTTGGATACTATAACGAGTAGGGATAAGCCTAGGGCAGCCTCGCAAGCTGCGAAGACTAGTAGGACGATTGGCATTATGCTTGAGGTGGTGAGGTGTGTGTTTAGGATTATTACTGCTACTATAACAAACATAGATAGTATTATACCCTCCAGACATAGAAGTGAGGATATTAGGTGGGATCGGTATAGTAGTAGGCCTAGTAGGGAAATTGTGAAGGCTAGTAGGGTGTTGGTGTAGATTAGGGCCACTTGATAATTATGAGTATATTCATAATTTAATGAGTCGAAATCATTTGTTTTATTTAAACTAATTATCATTATTCGGTTCACTCTAATCCTTTTTGAGATCATTCGTAGGCTAAGCTGATAGCTAGTAAGGAGATTAGTAGCAGGGCTGTGGTGAGCATGACTTCTAGGTTGTTGGCTTGGGATGCTCATGGTAGTGGTAAGAGTAGGGCGATTTCCAGGTCAAACAGCAGGAATGTAATGGCTACTAGGAAAAATTTTATGGAAAAGGGTAAACGGGCAGATCCTATAGGATCGAATCCACACTCATAGGGACTTGATTTTTCTGAGTATACGTTGGTTTGTGGGAGTCAGAATGCGATAGTTACGAGCAGTAGAGCTAGCAAGGTGTTTGTTAGAAGGGTTAATATAAAGTTTATTATTCTTTTTCGGAGTCTACCGAAACTGATTGATTGGAAGTCAATTGTACTATTTAATACTAAAAGAATAAGATCCTCATCAATAGATAGATACGTACAGGAATAGTCATACGACGTCTACAAAGTGTCAGTACCAGGCAGCGGCTTCAAATCCGAAGTGGTGTTTAGATGTGAAGTGAAATTTTAGTTGACGTAGGAAGCATACGACAAGGAAAGTTGAGCCAATAATGACGTGTAGGCCGTGGAATCCTGTAGCCATAAAGAATGTTGAACCGTATACTCCGTCCGCGATTGTGAAAGAGGTTTCGTGATACTCTGAGGCTTGTAGGAGAGTGAAGTAGAGTCCTAGGAAGATAGTAATGAACAGGGCTTGTAGCATGTGGTTGCGATTTCCTTCTATTAGGCTGTGGTGGGCCCAAGTAATGGATACTCCTGAGGCTAATAGGACTGATGTGTTGAGAAGGGGGACTTCTAGGGGATTGAGAGGGTGAATGCCTGTGGGTGGTCAGCATCCTCCTAGTTCAGGAGTGGGGGCTAGGCTTGAATGATAGAAGGCCCAGAAAAATCCTGCAAAGAAGAAAACTTCTGAAACGATAAATAAGATTATTCCATATCGGAGTCCCTTCTGTACGATTGGGGTGTGGTGTCCTTGAAAGGTGCCTTCTCGAACGATATCTCGTCATCATTGGTATATGGTAAGTATATTAGCTAATAGGCCAATGGTTAATAGTAGTGAGGAATTAAAGTGGAATCATATTACTAGGCCGGATGTTAGGAGAAGGGCGGACAGGGCTCCTGTGAGTGGTCAAGGGCTTGGGTTGACTATGTGGTATGCGTGAGTTTGGTGGGTCATTAGGTGTTGTCATGTAGGTAGAGGCTAACCAGTAGTGTGAATACATAGGCCTGGATTAGGGCGACGGCGAACTCTAAGATTGTCAGTAGTACAAGAATGATAAATGTAATTGAAGGTGGTGCCGTACTGATGCTTAGTAGAGCTAGTGTGGCGCCGCCAATTAGGTGGATTAAGAGATGTCCGGCGGCAATGTTGGCTGTTAGCCGTATGGCTAGGGCTAGGGGTTGAATAAATAGACTGATAGTTTCAATGATTACTAGTATAGGGATTAGGGGGAGAGGGGTTCCTTGTGGCAGGAAATGGGCTAGGGAAGCTTTTGTCTTGTGGCGGAAGCCTAGAATGACAGTTCCTGCTCATAGAGGGATAGCCATACCCAGGTTTATAGATAGTTGTGTAGTCGGTGTGAAGGAATGGGGAAGAAGTCCTAGAAGGTTTGTTGAGCCAATAAATAGGATAAGAGACATGAGCATTAGTGTCCAGGTTTGGCCTTTAGGGTTGTGGATGGCTATTATTTGTTTTGATGTTATATGAATTAATCATTGTTGGATGGCGACTAGGCGGTTACTAATTAGTCGATTTGTTGAGGGAAAGAGAATTGTGGGGAATATAATAATTAAGATAACAATGGGAAGGCCCATTATCGTTGGGGTAATGAAAGAGGCGAATAGATTTTCGTTCATTTGGTTTCTCAAGGAGTGGTATGTTTTGATGATTTGACTTCCAGGGGCTCTGGGTTTGAGTGGAAAGAGTGTTTTGAGACTTTTAATTGTATCATGATAAATAGGGTGAGGATTATAGAGAAAATAGTGATAAGTCACGTAGATGTGTCTAGTTGTGGCATTTCATTAAGGAGGGGGGCTGGTCCTCAGTCTTTAACTTAAAAGGTTAACGCTAGCTTAGCTTCTTAATGACTTTATACTATTGATGATGATCATTTTTCAAAGTGTTTTAGTGGGACTAGTTCAAGGACGATTGGCATGAAGCTGTGGTTTGATCCACAAATTTCTGAGCATTGGCCGTAATAGAGGCCAGGTCGAGTGGACAGGAGGGTTGTTTGGTTCAGGCGTCCTGGGATGGCATCTGTTTTTAGGCCGAGAGAGGGCACGGCTCATGAGTGCAGGACATCTTCAGATGAGATTAGCATACGGATAGTTATTTCTATAGGTAATACGACTCGATTGTCTACTTCTAGTAAGCGGAGTTCACCCGGTTTTAGATCGGATGTGGGGATTATATATGAGTCGAAGCTGAGGTCTTCGTAGTCTGTATATTCATAGCTTCAGTATCATTGATGTCCTATGGTTTTAACGGTCAGGGATGGGTTGTTAATTTCATCCATCATGTACAGGATTCGTAGGGAAGGGAGGGCAATTATGATAAGGATAATGGCCGGTAGGATGGTTCAAATCGTCTCTACTTCTTGTGCGTCTATTGTGCTGGTATGGGTTAGGCTGGTTGTTAATATGAGTGAAATAATGTACAGTACTAGGGAGCTGATCAGGAAGACGATCATTAGGGTGTGGTCGTGGAAGTGTAGAAGTTCTTCTATAATGGGTGATGTGGCATCTTGGAAGCCTAGTTGGAAGGGGTACGCCATGGAGATATATAGGGGTTTAACCTATAATTTAACTTTGACAAAGTTATGTAAATTTTACTAATATCTCTCTGGTGGAGAAAGACATAATGGATATGATGTTGGCTTGAAACCAATATGAGGGGGTTCGATTCCTTCCTTTCTTATTTGGGGTTTACGTAGGTAGGTTCCTCGAATGTGTGGTAGGGTGGAGGACATCCGTGCATTCATTCGAGATTAGTTGTTGTAAGTTCAACTGTTGATACTTCTCGTTTTGATGCGAAGGCCTCTCATACCATGAATACCATTAGGATTACTGCTGTGAGAGAGATAAAGGATCCTATAGAGGATACTGTGTTTCATGTTGTGTAGGCGTCAGGGTAATCGGAGTATCGTCGAGGCATTCCAGACAGGCCTAGGAAGTGTTGGGGGAAGAAAGTCATGTTTACTCCTACAAATATAATAAGGAAGTGGATTTTTGCTCAGGTTGAGTCTAGTGTATAGCCCGTAAATAGTGGGAATCAGTGGACGAAGCCGCCTATAATGGCGAATACGGCTCCTATAGATAGGACGTAGTGGAAGTGGGCTACGACATAGTATGTGTCGTGAAGTACGATGTCCAGTGATGAGTTGGCTAATACAATTCCGGTTAGGCCTCCTACAGTGAATAGGAAAATAAAGCCTAGGGCTCATAGTATAGCTGGTGATCATTTGATGTTTCCTCCGTGCAGGGTTGCTAGTCAGCTAAAGACTTTTACTCCGGTGGGAATAGCAATGATCATGGTAGCTGAGGTAAAGTAGGCTCGTGTGTCAACGTCTAGGCCGACTGTGAATATGTGGTGGGCTCATACGATGAATCCAAGGAAGCCGATTGATATCATAGCTCAAACCATGCCCATGTAGCCGAAAGGTTCTTTTTTGCCTGAGTAGTAAGTGACAATGTGGGAGATAATTCCAAATCCGGGTAGAATAAGGATGTACACTTCGGGGTGGCCGAAGAATCAGAACAGGTGTTGATACAGGATGGGGTCTCCCCCTCCTGCGGGGTCGAAGAAAGTAGTGTTAAGATTACGGTCAGTTAGTAGTATTGTAATTCCAGCGGCTAGAACTGGGAGGGATAGGAGAAGAAGCACAGCCGTAATTAGGACTGATCACACGAAGAGTGGTGTCTGATATTGGGAAAGGGCAGGAGGTTTTATGTTAATAATTGTAGTAATGAAGTTAATTGCCCCTAGAATAGAGGACACCCCCGCTAGATGAAGGGAGAAGATGGCCAGATCTACGGAAGCTCCTGCGTGGGCGAGATTTCCTGCTAGGGGAGGATAAACGGTTCAGCCAGTTCCGGCACCTGCTTCAACTATAGAAGAGGCTAGTAGGAGTAAGAATGAAGGGGGTAAGAGTCAAAAGCTCATGTTATTTATACGTGGGAATGCTATGTCTGGTGCACCAATCATTAGAGGAACTAGTCAGTTACCAAAACCTCCAATTATGATTGGCATTACTATGAAGAAGATTATTACGAATGCATGGGCGGTGACGATTACATTATAAATTTGGTCGTCTCCTAAGAGAGCACCGGGTTGGCCTAATTCAGCTCGAATGAGTAGGCTTAGAGCGGTGCCTACTATTCCTGCTCAGGCACCAAATAGTAAATAGAGGGTGCCGATGTCTTTGTGATTTGTTGAGAAGAGTCAGCGGTTAATGAACATAGGTAAAATGGCCGAGTAGGCATTAGGCTGTAAATCTAAGCACAGGGGTTTGAGTCCCCTTTTTACCAAGCCCTGTAGTGTATACTACACGTTGAATTGCAAATTCAAAGAAGCAGCTTCAATCCTGCCGGGGCTTCTCCCGCCTTTTTTTCCTACGCGGCGGGAGAAGTAGATTGAAGCCAGTTGATTAGGGTATTTAGCTGTTAACTAAAATTTCGTGGGTTAGAATCCCACCAGTCTAGAAGGGCTTAGCTTAATTAAAGTAATTGATTTGCATTCAGTTGATGTAAGATAAAGTCTTGCAGTCCTTATCGGCAGGAATTAAATGTACACTCATTTGCTTAGAGCTTTGAAGGCTCTTGGTCTATATTAACCTAAATTCCTAGTTTAGTGTTGATAGTATTGGGGCTAGAGGGAGTGTTAGGGTAGATAAAATGATTATTGGGGAAAGGTAGGTTGTTCATTTTGTGCTTTCGAACTGTCACTTGATTTTTATATTATTAGTAGATGGGAATATTGTTAGGGAGGTGGTGTATGTTAGCCGTATGTAGAAGAATAGGTTGAGGAGAGCAGTAATGGCTATTAAGGTTGGGAGGATGATGATGTCATTTTTTGTTAGTTCTTGAATAATTATTCATTTAGGCAGGAATCCTGTTAGTGGGGGTAGACCTCCTAGTGATAGTATGATTGCTAGGATGGATGCTGTTAATAGGGGCATTTTGTTTCATAAGTGAGATAGGGATAGTGTGGTAGTTGATGAGTTGGTTATGAATAGCATAAAGGTTGTGGCTGTTATTAAAATATATAGGATCAGGTTGAGAAGTGCTATGGTGGGGTTATAGACTATAATAGCTGTTATTCAGCCTATGTGGGCAATTGAGGAGTATGCTAGGATTTTTCGTAGTTGGGTTTGGTTCAGTCCTCCCCATCCTCCGATTAGGATGGATAGGATGGATATCGTGAGTAGGATGTCTAGGTTAATTGAGTGTGAGATTTGGTAAAGAATTGAAAGGGGGGCTAGTTTTTGTCATGTGAGGAGGATGAGGCCTGATGATAGGGGGATGCCTTGTGTCACTTCAGGAACTCAGAAGTGGAAGGGTGATAGGCCTAGTTTTATGGTGAGGGCTAAGGTTATAATGGTTGAAGCTGTCGGGCTTAGGATGTTTGTAACGGTTCATTGGCCGGAGTGAAGTAGGTTGATGATAATGGCTAGCATAAGTAGTATGGATGCGGTTGCTTGTGTGAGAAAATATTTGGTGGAGGCTTCTGTGGACCGTGGGTTGGACCGTTTTATTATTATTGGGATGATAGCTAGTATATTTATTTCGAAACCAATTCAGACAAGTAACCAGTGCGAGCTTGTTATTACGATGAGGGTTCCCAGGATGATGGTAGATGAGATTGTGGCAAAGATAAGGGGGTTTATTAGTACGGGAAGGATGTGAACCAACATTTTCGGGGTATGGGCCCGATAGCTTACTTAGCTGACCTTACTGTAGAATGTGGTGTAATTTGGTAGCACGGAGATTTTTGAAGTCTTAAGAGCAGGTTCGATTCCTGTAGTTCTAGAAATAAGAGGGCTTAAACCTCTATAATTTACTCTATCAAAGTAACTCTTTTATCAGACATATTTCTTATATTTGTGGGGGAATGCCGGCTGTGATTACGGGCATTGCTACATGTCATATACACAGGGCTAGGGTTAAGGGTAGGAAATTTTTTCATAGAAGATGTATAAGTTGGTCGTATCGAAAGCGTGGGTATGATGCTCGTACTCATAGGAATGAAACAGTAAGGAGTAGGGATTTGAGTACGAAGTTGGCGGTATACAGTTCTGGTATAAATGGGTTATGGAATGCTCCTAGGAAAAGGGTGGTTGTGAAGATATTTATTATGATGATATTGGCGTATTCTGCTAGGAAAAATAGGGCGAATGGGCCTCCGGCATATTCTACATTAAATCCAGAGACGAGTTCGGATTCCCCTTCGGTCAGGTCGAATGGGGCCCGATTGGTTTCTGCTAGAGTAGAGATGAATCATATTATGGCTAGTGGTCATGATGGGAAAATAAGTCATATATGTTCTTGCGTGGTGATTAGGGTTGATAGTGAAAAGGATCCGCTTAGTAGTAGCACGGATAGTAGGATGATCGCGAGAGTTACTTCGTAAGAGATAGTTTGTGCTACTGCCCGCAGAGCCCCGATTAGGGCATATTTGGAGTTTGAGGCTCAGCCTGATCATAGGATGGAGTATACGGCCAGGCTTGATATGGCCAGTATAAATAGGACTCCTAGGTTAAGGTTAATTAGTGGATGTGGTATTGGCAGAGGGGTTCATATTGTTAGGGCCAGGGTTAGGGCTAGGACTGGTGCGATAATAAATATGGAGATTGATGATGTTAGGGGGCGTAGGGGTTCTTTGGTGAATAGTTTGACAGCGTCAGCGATTGGTTGGAGAAGTCCGTAGGGGCCTACGACGTTTGGTCCCTTACGGAGTTGTATGTAGCCCAGTACTTTTCGTTCGATTAGGGTTAGGAATGCTACGGCTAGAAGGATGGGCACGATTAGTAGTAGGAGGTTAATTATGAACATGTTGTTAGAGAGAGGAATTGAACCTCTGGCTATAAAAGTTTAAGTTTTATGCAATTACCGGGCTCTGCCACTCTAACGGGCCCTGTTTCTCGGGCAGTATTATTTGTAGCTACTAGATTAAGATTAAATCATCTATTAACTTGAAGGCGCTTCGGTGGAGTAGGCCTTGCTTCTCTTGTCCTTTCGTACTGGGAGGAGCCTAGAACAGATAGAAACCGACCTGGATTACTCCGGTCTGAACTCAGATCACGTAGGACTTTAATCGTTGAACAAACGAACCGTTAATAGCTGTTGCACCATTGGGATGTCCTGATCCAACATCGAGGTCGTAAACCCTAATTGTCGATATGAACTCTTAAATAGGATTGCGCTGTTATCCCTAGGGTAACTTGTTCCGTTGATCAAATTTTTGGATCAATAAGTGATGTTATGTTTTGACTGGTTAGTCTAGACTTTAATCACTCGGAGGTTATTTTGTGCTCCGAGGTCACCCCAACCTAAATTGTTGGCCCATATAAAGGGGAGTTGGACCCTGGGTGGGTAGTAGTATGTCTTTATTGGGTCAGTTAATTAAAGCTCCATAGGGTCTTCTCGTCTTGTTAAATCATTCCCGCCTCTTCACGGGAAGGTCAATTTCACTGATTGGAAGTAAGAGACAGTAAAACCCTCGTGTGGCCATTCATACAAGTCCCTATTTAGGGAACAAGTGATTATGCTACCTTTGCACGGTCAGGATACCGCGGCCGTTGAACGGATGTCACTGGGCAGGCAGTGCCTCTAATACTTAGAATGCTAGAGGTGATGTTTTTGGTAAACAGGCGGGGTTTGTGTTTGCCGAGTTCCTTTTACTTCTTTTAATCTTTCCTTATTGCACTCCTGTGTTGGATTAACAATTTGTTTTGGGGGCACGGTCTTGGCTCTGGGCTGTGCGTGTGCTTGTTGTTAACTATCAGTGGGGCATCCGTTCTGATATAAACTTGTGCTAGGAGAACTAGTTCTTGTTACTCATATTAACAGTGTTACTTCTATTAAATAATAGAATAGTCCAGTTGTGTACATTAGGAGTTGGCTCATTATTTTGGGAATTAAGGTTGTGGGTTTGTTGAGCTTTAACGCTTTCTTAATTGGTGGCTGCTTTTAGGCCAACTATGGTTTTGATCATGGCTTACTCTCTAATAAAGGTTGTACCCTGTGTCTAGCGGGCTGTACCCCTCTAGACTAGTTTTTAAACTTACATTGGAATTATTGGTTTTTTCAGGTAAGATTTAAATTTGAACTAATATTCTATTCTGGACAACCAGCTATCACCAGGCTCGGTAGGCTTTTCACCTCTAACTACAAATCCTCCCACTATTTTGCCACATAGACGGGTTTGCTCTGTGAAGCTGTTTGTAGGTAGCTCGTCTGGTTTCGGGGTAATTAACTTAAGGTCTCTTTGCTAATTTGTTCTAGTTAAATCATTATGCAAAAGGTAAAAGGGGTAAGCTTTGCTGTTTTGTACTTTTGGTTATCTTTCATCATTCCCTTACGGTACTTTCTCTATAGCGCCAAGTGAGCTTTCTATCGCCTATACTTTCACGGAGGTAAATGTTTTGATTTAGTTAATTGTATGTGTTGGGTTGGGTTGTGGTTGGGCTAGTACTTGTTCAAAGTGTTCATTATATGTGAAGTCTCCTGGGTGTAAGCCAGGTGCTTTGGCTTAAGCTACACTTTGATATATCCAAGCGCACTTTCCAGTACGCTTACCTTGTTACGACTTATCTCCTCTCATACTATGGGTACGTGGTAATAGGTTTGGGTGCTACCTCTATATTTGAGAAGGGTGACGGACGGTGTGTGCGTGCTTCATGGCCTAATTCAATCAAGCTCTTTGTTCTTGGTTTACTACTAAATCCACCTTCCGCTCTCTGTTGCATGGGAGCTTTCGTATATGATTTTAAGTGTTCTTTGAGAAGAAAATGTAGCCCATCTCTTCCCAGCTCATAGGCTACACCTTGACCTAACGTTTTTATGTCTTATGTTTGTGCTTACTACAGTTCCTTTTTAGGGTTTGCTGAGGATGGCGGTATATAGGCTGAATTGGCAAGAGCTGGTGAGGTCTATCGGGGTTTATCGATTATAGGACAGGCTCCTCTAGAGGGGTATAAAGCACCGCCAAGTCCTTTGAGTTTTAAGCTGTTGCTAGTAGTACTCTGGCGAATAATATTGTTGTGCTAATTGTTTAGGTTTAGGGCTAAGCATAGTGGGGTATCTAATCCCAGTTTGGGTCTTAGCTATCGTGTACTCAGAACTTGTAAAGTCACTTTCGTGGTCTATTTTTATTTTAGCTATGGCTTTTTACAGCTTAGCTAGAATTTAACTTTATTTTTTTTTTATTCTTAAACACGCTTTACGCCGTATTTCTGTTGATTTGGGTTAATCGTGTGACCGCGGTGGCTGGCACGAAATTTACCAACCCTAAGGAGTAGGTATAACTTAGTCGAACTTTCGTTCATGGCTTAATTTTTATCACTGCTGTTTCCCGTGGGGGTGTGGTTAAGCAAGGCGTCATGAGCTACTTTATAGTGTGCTTGATGCCCGCTCCTTTTAATCAGGTATGATTTAGAGGGCATTCTCACTGGAGTGCGGATACTTGCATGTGTAGTTTTACCTAGAACCAACAGAAAGGCCAGGACCAAGCCTATGTGTTTATGGAGTACTAATACTCATCTAGGCATTTTCAGTGCCTTGCTTTGCCTGGTTTAGCTACATTAAC